TGACAAATAACGAATACTATATAATAATTTAATATTAAATATTAATATTTTTTACTAATTATACTTTAGTAGTATCGAATAGAAATCTAAATGGGGCGTGGCCAAGTGGTAAGGCAACGGGTTTTGGTCCCGCCATTCGGAGGTTCGAATCCTTCCGTCCCAGAGCATATTCATTCTATTAGAATAGAATAAAGATTCTGTTGAATGGGGTAAAGTCTAATGTTAGCTGGAATATCTTTCTTTTTTTTTTTTTATCTTTTATGCAAGAATCATATCTTTTTTACACAAACTGATTTGAATCGAGTTCAAATCCCATGCAAATGTAATTGACTCTATTTCTGATCCAGGTAAATTGGGAACATGGGTTCCAAGAGTTGGAATTAAAAAAAGGGGGTCTTTTCATCCTATGCCCAATCCCATCTTGTTTCGGGAAGTTAGTTATTTAGAAAAGCATTCCGTCCCATATTGATTTTCTATTTTATTAATATTTGGATTTTCAAGGATCCTATCTATTATTTCCTATCCTATAAACAAATTTTTTAGGAATTTTTATATAGATTTCTTAATTCTAACTATTTTGGTACTAATGAAATTCATTCAAAGTCAATAGGATTAATTCTCCTAAGGGGTTAGACTAAAATAAAAATAGGAGCAACTAAATTTGGACTTGTTGGGATTTGTACCTAGCCAGTCCGTATCCCCGATCATAATTCCCATTTTTATTTCTCTTATGTCCCATTAGTCCTGTAGGACCCGGGGGGCGAATACATTAACAGAAGATATTCAAATTTCTGCGTCTGCCTGAATTGCATTAACAAAAATAAAATTATATATGTAATTATATATCTATCCGATGTATTTTCTTTGAATAAGTAGTTCGTGTTTGGCCCTAATAAATAATTGTAAATTTATGTAACACTTAAGAGGGAGTGTTTTATATCTTTTATTCACTTTCTATTCTATTATGTATGGCAAGATTCGATTAGCGAAATCTTGATGAACTACACAGCTTAAACAAAATGCATAAAAAATGAGGAAATGTTTAATGTATATGTATCCTTCTATTCTATTTTTGTGGAAAAGGTTTTTGATTTCCTCGATTTTAAATTTTTAAATGAAAATATTTAACCCTAACCTTTAATCTATTATTAAATAGAAATCCTTTTTCATTTTTAATTAATTAAATTAAGAGGACTTGCTAAAACTTCTTCAGAAACCTCTTTACCGATTTATAGCTATATTCTTTATCGATCTATAGAGCTATATATAGAATCTCTCTTCTATATTCTAATTATAGAACAAAGGGATATAGATTACGATGTCTACAAACCAATGACTATTCATGATTCCACAATTGAATCAATTCCATACTGGTTCCAAATTAGAGTAATGTTATGGTAAAACTTCGTTTGAAACGATGTGGTAGAAAGCAACGTGCGACTTGAAGGACATGATCCATTGTGGATTTTTTCTTATATCCACCATTTTCGATTTCTATAGGAATGAAGGTGCTCTTGGCTTCGACATCCGTTGGTAACCTAAATAGTCCACGATGGAGCTCGAGTAGAAAGTATTAATTCATTTCTCAGGACAAGAATCTAGGGTTAATTCAAATCAATAAATTGGAGCAACTTCGTGAATATATCTTCGATATAGAAATTGAAGGGATCCCATTCGGGCAAGTTTCCAATTCAAAAGGAAAATTTGTTGGAATTAATCAAACCCTTTCGATCCAAAGTGTATCACGCGGGAATCTATTGTCCGTAGGATTCTTTGATAGAAGGAAATCACAAAAAGGGGTATGTTGCTGCCATTTTGAAAGGATTAAGAAGCACCGAAGTAATGCCTAAACCCAATGATTTAAAACAAAGAGAAAGGATCCCAGAACAAGGAAACACCGGTTTAATCGTCTCACTAACTGGGCCAGACTTAAGAATCCAAATAGATTTTAACCGAGACAAAAAAAAGGGGGGTAAAGACCACTCAATAAACGAAAGATTCTCTTTTGAATTATTTGAGAGTTATCTAACTTGAGTTATGAGTAAGAATGGTTTCTTTTTATTTTTTAGGAAAGAAGAAGAAAAAACAGACTTAAACCCCAGTTTAATTGATTTGATGATTTTATGGAACCTTTTGTCATTTATGGAATTTATTCGAATTCCATACCATAGATAAAACTTCAAATCCAATTCTTTTTTTTCTCGAGCCGTACGAGGAGAAAACTTCCTATACGTTTCTAGGGGGGGTGTATTGTTCATCTACATCTATCTCAATGAGTCGTCTATCGAATCGTTGCAATTGATGTTCGATCTCGAAGAGAAGGAAAAGATCTTCAGAAAGTAGGTTTTTATGATCCGATAAAGAATCAAACTTATTTAAATGTTCCCGCTATTCTCTATTTCCTTGAAAAGGGGGCTCAACCTACAGGAACTGTTCAGGATATTTTAAAAAGGGTGGGGGTTTTTAAGGAACTTCATCCTAATCAAACGAAATTCAATTA